AATTCGATTCATTCTTAACAAATTAGTATTCGCAATTTGTGAGGGTCGTTCTAGCTATATACAAAATTCTTGATTAATAATAAAATAAATAAATCAATTTTTTTGAGGGAGGGGCTCCCTGTATTTCGATTTATAAAATCGGTTACTACTCCTGAATCGTACAAAAGAAAAAGAGATAAAAAACTGGGGATATTGTGTGATTAGTTTAGTTGGTATCCAAAACTAAAATATAAAATTCAAGTAAATTAAGTAAAAAAAAAAGGGGGGATTTAGAATCAAAATAATTTAAAGTTCTTATTTCTGTCAGAGGGCAATATGAATGTTTTATCATGTTCCATCAACCCACTAATAAAAGAAGGGTTATATGAGATATCTGGTGTAGAAGTAGGCCAACATTTCTATTGGCAAATAGGGGGGTTCCAAGTTCATGCGCAAGTCCTTATTACTTCTTGGGTTGTAATTGCTATCTTATTAGGTTCCGCAGTTCTAGCGGTTCGCAATCCACAAACCATTCCAACTGATGGCCAAAATTTCTTTGAATTTGTCCTTGAATTCATTCGAGACGTGAGTAAAACCCAGATTGGAGAAGAATACGGTCCATGGGTTCCCTTTATTGGAACCCTATTTTTATTTATTTTTGTTTCTAACTGGTCAGGAGCCCTTTTACCGTGGAAAATTATCCAGTTACCTCAAGGGGAGTTAGCAGCACCAACGAATGATATAAATACGACGGTTGCTTTAGCTTTACTCACATCAGTAGCATATTTTTATGCGGGTCTTAGCAAAAAAGGATTAGGGTATTTCAGTAAATACATTCAACCAACTCCAATTCTTTTACCCATTAACATCTTAGAAGATTTTACAAAACCCCTATCACTTAGTTTTCGACTTTTCGGAAATATATTAGCCGATGAATTAGTAGTTGTTGTTCTTGTTTCTTTAGTACCTTTAGTGGTTCCTATACCTGTCATGTTCCTTGGATTATTTACAAGCGGGATTCAAGCTCTCATTTTTGCCACTTTAGCTGCGGCTTATATAGGTGAATCTATGGAGGGTCACCATTAACTATTTTTTTTTCAAATATTCGTTTTTAGGTTAGCCCAATTATAGTTGGTTTACGTTATGTAAGAAACACTTGTATATGTGATATTTGATATTGACTAGGTATATATGAGTTAAAGATCTATATAATCTGCCCCACTACTTTTTTGAATTTCGATTTAGATTCGATTAGAAGTTCTTCCTTTTTATCTGTGAATTGGCTGAAAAAACGATAAAAAAAAGAACGAAGAATTAAAAGAATGGTTCACAAAAAAGAAATGGCATAAAAAAGTCGTATATATATATTATGAATTTTTCAAAATCCCGTGGATAGGAACTAATATCAAAGTAATTCTTATGATTCAATAATATAATTATATTATTTCAATTTAAGTTTTTGGTTATTTTGGCTGGATGAATCTTAGCGACGACTTAATTATAATTAAGTCCTAAGTCATTGGATGATTGTATCATTAACTATTTCTTTATTTTGGTGTGAGGAACTTATCATGAATCCACTGATTTCTGCTGCTTCGGTTATTGCTGCTGGGTTGGCTGTTGGGCTTGCTTCTATTGGACCTGGAGTTGGTCAAGGTACAGCTGCGGGTCAAGCTGTCGAAGGTATCGCGAGACAACCTGAGGCAGAAGGAAAAATACGAGGTACTTTATTGCTTAGTTTGGCTTTTATGGAAGCTTTAACAATTTATGGCCTGGTTGTAGCATTAGCGCTTTTATTTGCGAATCCTTTTGTTTAATCTTAGAAATCAGAAAATTCTGAATTTTTTTTTCGTAGTTCTTTTATAATTCTATCAAGATTTAATTCCTACAATTATTCATTGAGACAACAATCCTTGGGAAGGACTAATTTGAGGATGGGGAATTAGCACATCGATTCGCTTTCTTCCTTCCCCTTATTCTTTTAGTTTAATGGAAACTTTTTTTTTAGGAGTGTTGCGAAAAAAGGAGGTTTCGGTTTTTTTAAATTGACATAAAACTTGGTCTCAAATTTTAGCTTAATTCTAATAAGTCTCATTATTATTATTGAAAATGAAAAATTTTGGAAAATACATTTGTAAATAGAATAGGTTTTTGATTCTGTTTACAAATATCCAAATTAGGTAAATTAAATTATAAATTATTAAATGAAATTTTCTTTTTGTTTTCAATAAAAAGAATAAAAAAAAGGACAGAGTTCTTTTTTTATAGTTTAGCTAGAAGAGGAGATTATATGAAAAATTTCACCGATTCTTTCGTTTACTTGGGTCACTGGCCATCCGCCGGGAGTTTCGGGTTTAATACCGATATTTTAGCAACAAATCCAATAAATCTAAGTGTAGTCTTCGGCGTATTGATCTTTTTTGGAAAGGGAGTGTGTGTGAGTTGTTCATTTCAAGAATAGGCTGGATTCACCCACCCAGTGGCACTATAACTAGGAAAGAGTGCCTAATCCCGCGAATTA